CCAAGGGGATCAAGAATGATTATTACTTAGACATAAGAAAAGAAAGGGTTATGTAAAATTCCTAGCCTTGTGTCAAAGACTAGGAAGATAAATAATCCCCCTAAATAATCCCCCTTAGAATACTTTGTTCCTCTCATTAATTTTCTACTTTAAGTTTAAGTTTATATTTTAACTTATTTATCTTATGTTTAGTTTTGAGTCTAATTTGATTGATTCTATGTCATTTAAATCTGACAACAGTCACATAATCATACCACTTCGATTTTTATTGAAAAAACAAAGAAAGAAGAGATAAGTAAAGTCAAAAAGTCTTATTCATACATACTATGGCTATTAATGTGGTACCAAGAATTCCGAAAATATAATAGAAAAACAATATAAACAAGCATAAAGGCTTTTCATAAGTTTTTTAATCATACAGAATTAAATACCATGATTTCCAACAAAAATTTGGTTAACTTGGTATTGAAAAATCCACGTATCTAGAAATTCATTTCGGATAATTGAACCTTCTCAAACTGTTTCTTTTTCAGAACCAAAAAGATTTGTGCTAAAATAATAGATGCCAAGAAGAGCAAAAGGCCTTGTACGCGTAATGGATCTTGAAGTACTATTTCCGCATCCCCCTGACCAAATCCACCCACATTAGGATTACTCGTTAATGGTTGATCCAGTTTGATGGATTCGCCCTCAGAAACAAGAAGTTCTGGTCCTGGAGGGATAATATCAACCACTTCACGTCCATCGGATGCATCCACTATGGTTATTTCGTATCCCCCTTTTTCTTTTCGTATTATTTTGCTTACTATACCCGTCGCTGTAGCATTATAAACATTATTGTTACTCTTGCTCCCGTCGGGATAAATCTGGCCCCTTCCCCTGTTCCCGCCTACGTATATGGGATACTTTAAGAAGTGAACGTCTTTCTTAGTAGCGGGGTCCGGGGAAAGAATAGGAAAAGTGATTTCACTATATTTTTGACCAGGAATGGGACCTATCACAAGAATATTTTTTTTAGTAGGGCGATAACTCTGAAAAGACAGATTTCCCATCTTTTCTTTAATCTCGGGCGAAATACGATCGGGGGGGGCTAATTCAAATCCCTCAGGTAAAATAAGAATAGCCCCCACATTCAAGGCTCCTTTTTTACCATTAGCAAGAACTTGTTTAAGTTGCAGATCATAAGGAATTCGAACAACTGCTTCAAATACAGTATCAGGCAGTACCGCTTGTGGAACCTCGATATCCACGGGCTTGTTCGCTAAATGGCAATTGGCACATACAATACGGCCAGTCGCTTCTCGTGGATTTTCATAATTCTGCTGTGCAAAAATAGGATACGCATTTGAAATGGGTGTCCGAGTGATTATATATATGATGAGCGATACGGAAATGAATCGAATAATCTCTTCCGTTATCCAAGAAAAGGTATTTCTAGTTTGCATGGTCCAATTATTGATCCCAAAAATTTCTACAATAAAATTAGATAAGTCACTAGTATAGTTTATAGTTCCCCATCTACGATTCTGCTATTTACTGAAATAATTTGACTGAAATATTGAAGTAATCCGACCGGGGTGTCTAGAAAGAATAAGTACATTTTTGATTGTTTTACTTATGTACAAAGTAACAAACATTATAATTGGCTCGTTCGATGATTTTTCAATCATTCATTGAATGATAAATCACTACAAGTGACGGAGATACACGATTTAAATAACGAAAAATAAAATATTTAAAAATTGTATCTAAAATGACTGGAAAAGTAGAAACAAGACCAGATATAATTTGATCATTATGATCAAATCCAAAATCTTTGTAGATAGAGCCAATCATTAGGTCCCAGCCATGGGGCGAATGGAATCCTATACATAAATCCGTTAATAAAAGAATAGAAAAAGCTTTTATTGTGTCGCTTAAATTATATAGAAATTCTTGAAGACAAGAGTTAAGAAAAATAAGTTCTTTATTACCTAAAATAGAATAAACACTTATAATAAGGAAATAAATTATATTTGTTGAGAAATGTAAAATCGTATGGATACGACTCTCATTGTGCATCTTGATCAATTGGATCGTTTCTTTGTATACTCCGGCGTGAACCTTTTGTAAACGCCCTTCCGGGTATTCCTTTATCATTTCGTCGAAGAGGGATAGTTCCTCTAATTCTATGAATTTTTTTAGAATAACCTTTTCTTGAATATTATTCAAAAAAATTTCGGAATGCCTGATAGTCCACCAATTATTAACCCAGGATTCCAGACTTTTATTAAATGTAAATGAGAGATAGATCCACCAAGGCAAAAATACTATAGATGCAAAATATAGAAGGGAATTAAATGCTTTATTTTTTTCCATTTGACCGTCTTTTGAAATGAACTCGTCTCAGTCGGCGACTCTATATGATACTAATTTTTATATTAAGTATCATTTCTATTACAGTACAAGTCTCGAGCCTATAGTCCTGCTTTGTATTTGTGATTAAGTACAGTGGTTGGTCCTTGAATTGAGAAAGAATAGATAAAAATAATCTAAAAATACAGAAATATAATAATAAAGAAGCCATGAATGAAAAAATAAATAAACTATAAATAAACTAGAATATTCTTTCAATATATTTCAATTGCTTAAATTCGAAATAATTGTCTCCTTTGTTGACTGCACAAAAGAGGCATTTAAAATTACTGAATATTATTCGAGTTTCGAGACGCAAGACCTCCCCGGTTATAAAGATATCAAAAATTAAAAAAAAAAAAAACTCGCCGGTGTACCTGCAGTACAGGAATAATTAAGATAAATTTCTCGATTTCGAAATGTCGAGTTCGGCATAAACTTCAGTTAAGTTATGCTATAGAAAAAAGAAAAAGATAATTCTTGAGTTATAGTTTTTTATTTAACTTTTGCTAAGAAAGCTTTCAAAATACTTCAATTGGTACACGCAAGAAATAGGCCAATTCCGCGGCTTTCTCTTCAATTTCTCGTAGAGTAAAATTTTCATCGAGACGAGTCAAAGGAATGGAACCGTGGCCTCTGATTTCCATATAAAGTATAGGACGAGCATAAATACCTTCTTTAACTTCTATTCTGATGGATTGAATGTCTTTCATAAGGAATCGCAGGAAGATACGACGATTTTTTCCAGGAAATCCCCAACGAAAAATACACACTATTCCTTCTTTTATATCGAATCGATCATAGCCACTACCCACATTCCAAGAAATTGTGCACCACAAATATGAACTAATAAAAAGACCCGCTATTCCATAGAAAGACATCACGATTCCTTGTGGAAAAAAAAGAATTTGCTGAGAGGGAAATAACAGTATAAAATTCCTACCAAGATAACTATAAGTTCCAACCAACAAAAATCCTAATGAACCTAAAAAAAGGATAAGGGCCCAGCAGAAATTACTCGGTTTTCTAGACCCCGCTATAAGTTCTATCCATATACGGTCTGATCGCCAACTCATACTATACTAGATCTAGTTGCATTTTATTAGAATGGGGAGATAACATAACCCCAATAAATTTGTAAATTTAACTTTAATTTTTTTGTTTCCGAAGTAACCCTCATCAACTAGCACTATTATGCTGTGAAGCTTTAGGAGTAATTCATCAATTTCTTAGAGCTAACCTAAAAAAATAACCCCTTTTATATGCATATGATTTCTTATAGATATATTGATTTTACGTTTCAGAAATTCATCCGGATACCGTTTTCTTTTCAAATAGCTATAAGTCATTTACTCATATATTATGTTTATGTATAAGAGCTTCTGCTCGTAGGAAGCTACCCTTTCCTTTATACCATATACTACTAATGCTACTAAATATATATTTGTGTTATGATCCAAATAAGGCTAATTCTTTAAAAAAAATAGAAATAGATAAGATTTAACCCCATAATATCTAAACAATCTTGTTTTTTTGAACATGAAAAGATAAAGAAACCATAGCAATTGCCGGAAATACTAAGCCCACTAAAGGCACAAAAATAGCGGGTAAGTTGCTGATAGTTGTCATAGAATGGGTACCTCGATTTAATTTTTGTACCTGGTATATATTGTTATATTTGTTGTTATATTAAAATTTTAACCTGTTATTGTTATAAAGATATCTTATACTTCATATATAATTATACTAGTATAATTATACTTAGGTGAGTATTGAATATATACAATATTAAGAGATATACAATAGAAGAGTATATTCTCTATATATACTAAGATATAATAAGGAATAAATATTTAATATTTTAATATATATAAATTATATATAAATACTAATATATATAGAGATACTGATATATACTAATATATAATATATTTTTTAAGTATATAACTTACTTAAGTCTTAAGTAAATATATAATAAATGTAAATCAAAAGTGTAAATAAATGTCTTATTCATCTTTCTATATCTTTCTACATGAAATATATGTATGATAGTCCACTTTTTTCTTTTGTTATTTATTTTTATTATTTTTTTATTCTTATTTTTATTCTTATTTAGTATATTCTATCTATTCTAATATAAATTTTTATTATTCTATTATAATTTAAATAATTTAATTTTAATAATCTTTTTTAAAATTTAATCTATTTAATATTCAAATTAAAAATATTATAATTTAATATAGATACAAAATAGATACAAAAAATATCCCCATGATTCTTTTTACAATTCAATCTTATGTTACCAAAGAAAACTACATTCTTCTAATTTTTCCTTTCATTTATATAAACTAAATTAACTAAATAACTACTTGTCACCCCAACCCCAAACAAATAATAAAATGTAGAATTAATTTAATCATTTATTTAATAAATTAAGGCTTATACGTTTCTACTTGAATTTAATTTTCTTTCAAAGGAAGGAAAGCATGGAGCTGAAATAATTCACTTAGAACGCCTTTTAAAGGATTACGAGGTACGATTGGATCGAATAAGCCCTTATGAAATAAATATTCAGCTACTTGTGAACCCTCAGGTACTGTCTTATT